GTTATATCACCCGATCTCGATTTTTCATATATAAATGTAACTAATGTATCTCCTTCGTAAAGGATTTCCCCATAATGGCCATGAACGGTTGCTCCTGGAGTAGCCAAATAGGGCTTTGCAGATCTTATTACTAAATAGTCAACATGAACAATTAGAACTTGGCCCGATTTTAGATGGGGTCCATATTTCGATATACATATATTTTCACAAAAAAACTGCCCAAGGCTAATTATTGTCGATGTTTTTTCACAGTAATCGTGATGGAGAAAATACCAATTCCAATTTAATGGATTCAAAATCATGTTACTGAATGGATCTGGATTATAAATTATCCTATTTTCGTCCATTAAATAATATTGTAGTACTTCTTGGAAAGTCTGTTTTAAATTGTCAAGCAGCAAATGTTTATTTACCAAGATTTGATTATGAGTTATTAAATAGTAAAATGAAAAAAAATTCGTAATTTTAGGGACAATTCCTAAAGGACCCAACGAATTCCTAATTGGAAGTAGCGGACCCCTTTTATTGAATTTTTTTGTCACATTATATTTCAAACAGTTGAATGGACCTATTCGAGAAGAATTAGATGATGACAAAGTTATCAAAGATTGGCATTCCTTATTTCTATTCAACAACGTACGAATAGTTCCTTGATGCCTAGTAAGCGATTGTTTAATCCTTGCCTTGGAATAAAAAGGATTGAGGTTGGTGCGATCTGAGCCATTAGCAGGGATCAATCCTGACCCTGCCGGATCATTCCTTTTTCTGGTATACGAAATGGGGGACTTCACTAAGTCCATTCTTATGAAATCTCGAATCAGATCATTTATCCTTACCTCAACAAAGGACGCCCGAACCTCCTCGATAGAAGAACTTTTTTTTTCTTGGTCCCAATTCAATACTAAACAAGCTCGAACTAATTGAATATTTGTGTGAGAAATTCCGCGAATTGATTTGCCATTTCCATAAAGGATATAATTGACAACTCGAAGTTGCACATTATCCCTTTCCTGCAAGGGATCCTGGGGAAAAAGCTTTGCCAAATTTATCCCGTCCACTGTTTCATATGTGACTACGGGTCGAACCAAAACAAAAGACTTTTTTTTTGTAGGTGTGATCCGTTGGACATAGATCCAATTTTTCCATTTTTTGGATTCCTTAAAATGATTTTTTCCCGTTCCGGGTGGTATCAAGATACCGCTGTGCCAGGATATCTTATCTGTCTCTCCAGGAAAATAGATATCCCCCGAAAATATTTTGAGTTCAATCTTTTTTTTTTTTTTTTTTTTTTTTTTCTCCACTCGGACCAATCCGCTTACTCGGCTTCTTATATTGAAAGTAATTCGCGTATCTACTCCAATGATACTATTGTTCCGTACCATTATGGAAGAAGCTCCGGGTAAGATATGCACTTCCTCGGGAATGAAAAAAAATCGATCTATTTTCATTTTGTATTTTGGCCGAAATTCTTTTGTCCTTGGATACTCAATCAAATACTCTTTTTTGACGATTGAATCCGCCTCTATAGTCCCATATTTAGTAATTCCCGAACTCTTTCTTCTATATCGAGAATCGTCGAAATAAGCAAGAATACTATTTATACGGAAAAGACCATTTATGGGTATTTCAATCGAGATACCTGAACGCGGTATTAGTTCTTTTTCTTGTTCTTGATTCGATTGTAATGGAATGATGAATCTATTTCTTCGTCTCTTTGCCAATAAATCAGAATTCTCGTCAAGAATAGCGGGGTATATAAAATTACAATGATCGTTACATATGATTCGATCAGGTACTGAATAATCAAGAACCCCCCCCTCCTTTTTACCAGAAGGATCCGACCTAAACAATTTGTGTCTCGCTTGATCATCAGCCACTGAAAGGTTAGAAATATATTTTCGTTCGACAGAAAGAGAATGAATATTTATTTGATCTTGATCCTTGTGGAGCGAAAAAGGGACTATACTGGATCTGTACGGAACTCCTGATAATATCCACAAATGGCTTGTTTTTGGTAAGAGATGAACATTACCATATGTATATTCGGGTGCATGGTACACAGCGGTACTCCAGTGCATTTCTCCCTCTGAGTCAGAATAAATATGTTTTCGGACCCTCTCTTTAAAATTCAAGATGGATGCTTCGGCGCGAATCTCGGCAATGACTTGTTCTGATTCTACATATTGATCATTTTTAACTAAAATAAAACTTTTTGGTGGAATATTCACATTATGTAGAATATCTTGACCCTCAATAGTTACATATAGGTCTATATAACATAGAAAAGCTGGATAGCCATGACGTGTACGTGTGGGATGAACCAAATGTTCATTGAATTGAATTTTTCCATTATCAGGAGCTCGTACATGTTCCGCCGTACCGCCTGTAAATACTCCACCGGTATGAAAAGTTCTTAATGTTAGTTGAGTCCCGGGTTCCCCAATAGATTGACCCGCAACAATACCTACTGCTTCTCCCAATTCGACCAGGTCGCCATGAG